TGGCATCTTTATAAGAAATCCGCGATTTCTTTCAATTTCTAATCCAATACGTAAATTTATTGGTTCTGTCAAGCTAGCTATATGTTGTGTATTGTCGACAATTTCTACATAAGGTGGTAAGATGATATCTCGAGCAGTTACATATCCAGGACCTCTAACACAAATAGACGCGTCACAAGTTCCATATAGATTACTTCTCAATACAATTTCTTTCAAATTCATTATAATTTCGTGGGCCGATTCTTGAATACCCGTTATAGTAGAATATTCGTGGGAGACGTTCTCAGATTTTACACGTGTGATACATGTTCCTTCTATTTCTCCAAGCAAAGCTCTTCGCATCGCAATGCCTATTGTGTCGGCTTGTCCTTTCATAAGTGGAGACAGAATAAATCGACCATAATAAAGGCGTTTACTGTCTGTTCTTGATTCAACACACTTCCACTGTAGTGTCCGAGTAGATACTGTTACTTTCTCTCGAACCATAGTAATAATATTTTTTTTGATTGAATTATTTATTTCTCTTGTTTCTCTTGAAATTTCTTCACTGTTTATTTCTATACACGTCTTTTTTTCGGAGGTCTACAGCCATTATGTGGCATAGGGGTTACATCCCGTACAAAAGTTAATAGTATACCACTTCTACGAATAGCTCGTAATGCGGCGTCTCTTCCGAGACCGGGACCTTTTATCATGACTTCTGCTCGTTGCATACCTTGATCTACTACTGTACGAATAGCAACCGATGCTGCAGTTTGAGCGGCAAAGGGTGTCCCTCTTCTTGTACCCTTGAATCCACAAGTACCGGCCGAGGACCAGGAAACCACCCGACCTCGTACATCTGTAACTGTAACAATGGTATTATTGAAACTTGCTTGAACATGAATAACTCCCTTTGGTATTTTACGTGCACTTTTACGTGCACCAATACGTAAATTTCTACGTAAACCAGTTCTCGGTATACCTTTTGCCATATTGTATCATCTCATAAATATGAGTCAAAAATATATGGATATATCCATTTCATGCCAAAACAGATTCTTTATTTGTACGCTGAGCCCTTTAGTGAGTCTGATTATCCCTTTATCCTTGTCTTTGTTTATGTCTCGGATTGGTACAAATTACTCTAATGCGCCCCCGTCTACGAATTAGTCGACATTTTTCACAAATTTTACGAACGGAAGCTCTTATTTTCATATTTGTTATTCCTTATCTTAATTCTGAATCTACTTCTCGGTAGAAAATAGGTTTCTTGGAATTTTTTATCTTGAATCGTATTGAATAAAAATCACCTAATCCTTCAAATCCTTGTTTCGGAGTCGATAAATTATACGTCCTCTGGTTGAATCATAACGACTTACTTCAATTTTGACTTTATCTCCGGGAAGTATCCGTATAAAACTACGCCGGATCTTTCCCGAAACATAACCTAGAATCAGATCCTCATTATCTAAACGAACCCGGAACATGCCATTGGGAAGCGATTCAGTAATTAAACCTTCATGAATCCATTTTTGTTCTTTCATTTCAGGTAAAGCCCCCTTGAGGTATCAACTAATGGAGGAGAAACGATATTAGACAACTCACCCCCTTATCTTTTTTTTTTTACAAACAAATAGGAAGAGGTTTCGGATTTCATTTGGATATTAAATGAATTACCATATATAACATAAAATTTCTCCGCCGATTCCTTCTAGTCGAGCCTCTCGATCTGTCATTATACCCCGAGAAGTAGAAAGAATTACAATCCCTATCCCACCTAAAATTCTAGGAATTCGTTGAGAGTTAGAATAAATTCGTAGACCCGGTCGGCTGATCCGTTTTAAATTTAATAAATTCCTATAGGGTCTTTTTCTATTCCTGCTATGTCGCAGGGTTAAAACTAAAAAATTTTGGTTTTTTTCTCGATGTTTTCTGACGTTTTCGATAAAACCTTCTCGGAAAAGTATTTTAACAATATTTTCGGTAATATTAGTAGATGCTATGCGAACAACTCTTTTTCTATCCATATCAGCATTTCGTATAGAGGTTATTATCTCAGCAATAGTGTCTCTACCCATGATGAACTCAAACTTTTGGTGTCTCAAAATTGGATATAATTAACATGTTTTTTTATTGGTTTATGAATATAAAAATTTTAAGGTATATACGCGAAACACAAGCTACGAATTAATCTAGTTCTTAAATTATTTTTTTTTTCAAATACCCCAAAAATATCAGATCTCTTTTTATTTTATAATACTTCGGGAGCTAATGAAACTATTTTAGTAAAATTTAATTGTCTCAATTCGCGGGGGATTGCCCCAAAAATGCGAGTTCCTTTTGGGTTTCCTTCTTGATCAATCACAACTGCAGCATTGTCATCATATCGTATTATCATACCGCTGTCACGTTTAAGTTCTTTACAGGTACGAACAATTACAGCTCTGACTACTTCTGATTTTTCTAGGGGCATATTTGGTACTGCTTCTTTAATCACAGCAACAATAACGTCACCAATATGAGCATATCGGCGATTACTAGCTCCTATGATTCGAATACACATCAATTTTCGAGCTCCGCTGTTATCCGCTACATTTAAATAGGTCTGAGGTTGAATCATATAAATTTTTGAGTCTATTCTTCCAATGCAAAGGATGAAAAAAAAATAAAAAAAAAATATTGTTTGTCTAAGTCTAAAAAAAGAAACCTGTGATTTTGTTTCATCCCCAGGACTCATTTCTGTCGGTTCTACATTTTTATCCCGAAATAAGAAATTGAGTTCGTATAGGCATTTTGGATGCTGCTATTAAAATAGCCCTTTTAGCTATATTTTCGGTTACTCCACCCATTTCATATAGTATTCGCCCCGGTTTAACAACAGCTACCCAATATTCAGGGGATCCTTTCCCTGAGCCCATACGTGTTTCAGCAGGTCTTACTGTAACTGGTTTATCTGGAAAGAGCCGGACCCATATTTTTCCACCACGGCGTGCATTTCGTGTCATTGCTCGGCGACCTGCTTCGATTTGTCTCGATGTGATCCAAGCGGGTTCAAGTGCTTGAAGAGCATATTTACCGAAACAAATATGATTACCTCGATAAGATATTCCCTTCATTCTTCCTCTATGTTGTTTACGGAATTTAGTTCTTTTGGGGTTATAGTTGATGGTTGTTTCGGAATTTCATCTCTACTACAGAGCTGGACGTGAGAGTTTCTTCTCATCCAGCTCCTCGCGAATAAAAGGATTCAAAATGGAATTTCAATTAATTTGAATAGCTATTAGAATATTTTTATAAAAAATTTTATTTTTTTCTAACGTCCTAATAAATCTTTATTGTCTTTTGTCCTTTATCCGAGTTTACCAATTCAAAAAAAGAAAGTTTTCGCGGGCGAATATTGACTCTTGCAATCTCTATTTCAGTCCTAGCACTTGTTCGTCACTTTTCCGAATAGATGAATTGATTTCCGGTTCATTTCGCCATCCTAACTAGTGAATTATTAAGATTCATTTGTTTAATAAAATCTTTTGCATTCACAGGTTCCTTCGTTTCCACCACTTCGTACTAAATGATTAGGTCAGAATTCTACAACGGAGCTCATAATCCAATTTATTCTTGAGTCAACTTTCTTAGTCTTTATTGACTCGAAGCTCTTGAGTTTTTTCTTCTCTTCTATCAGAAATTCCTTGAATATTTCATTATGTATGAATCAATTAGTATTGATGCTTTATTACATTGTCTTTTATGAGATAATCCACAGACCTTCCATATTAGAATTCTATATCATTGATATTCTTTTTCTCTCTTTCTCTCATCCTTCCATTTATCCACACCTTTTTTCTGTAATTTTGCTTTAAAAAAGTTTAATTATTTCAGTTGCTACAAAGATATGACTTATTTCACATATCTTGACTGGTTCTTTAGATCCAGATAATATGAAGTGATGAATTGGTTTTCATACTATCGGGCCGGTCTTTTGTAATCCTAACCCTAAAAAAAAACCAACGAGTCACACACTAAGCATAGCAATTATATCAAAAGGTCAATTGAATTTTTATTCAACCCTATAGAATTAAGAGAATTAAGAATTAGTTTGATTGGTAAGAAAAAGAATGAACGAGTTTCTCCCTTTTTCCTTCTATCAATAGATAGAAGGAAAAAACAATGAAAGTTTTCTTATTCCTCTTCCTTGTCTATAAAAATCCAAATTTTGATGCCCAAAACCCCATAGATAGTCCGAACTGTATAGGAACAATAATCTATTTTAGCTCGAATGGTTTGTAGGGGAACCCTGCCCTCTCTGATCCATTCGACACGGGCAATTTCTTTTCCGTCGATACGCCCTGCAATTTGTACTTGAATTCCTTTTGTATCCGCTTGTTCAGTTAATTCAATAGCCTTTTTCATTGCTTTTCGAAATGAAACTCTATTTTTTAATTGTCCTGCTATAAATTCTGCAAGAATATTAGGGTTTCCGTAAGGTTTTGCAATTCTTGTGATAGCAATGTTAAGTTTTCGATTCACATAATGAAATTTTTTTTGTAAATTCATCTGTAATTCTTCGACCCCTCGCGGTCTACTTTCTATTAATAACTTTGGGAATCCCATAAAGATTATGACCTGGATCAAATCGATTCTTTTTTGAATCTCAATATGCGCAATTCCCTCGGCGCCGGAGGATATTTTCATATTCTTTTGAATATAATTTTTAATAAAGTCTCTTATTTTTTGATCTTCTTGTAGGTCCTCAGAATAATTTTTTGGTTTTGCAAACCAAAGGGAATGATGACTTTGGGTTATACCAAGTCGGAAACCAAGTGGATTTATTTTTTGTCCCATACTACCTCACTATCACTATTATATACATTATGATCTACCATAGTTGTCTTTTTCCATCTAGGGTTTTTTAACGAATAGAAAGATATATCTTCATATTCATCTAAAGATATATCTTTTACTACAATAGTTATATGACAGGTAGCCTTTTTTATCGCATAACTACGTCCTCGAGCTCGAGG